AAAAAAAAAAAAAAAGTAAAAATTATAATAAATTTATAAATAAAAAATAATAAAATTAAAATTTATTAAGATTTAAAATTACTAATTTTATTTAAATTAATTTATTTTATAAAAATTTTTAATATTTGATTTATACTAAAAAATTATTATTTAAAAGTTTTAAAAATTAATGTTTTGGGGTGAAAATATTTTTTTTAAAAATTATAAATTTATGGTGAGGAATCTCCGTAAAAAGATTCATTTATCTAAAAATAAATAATTTAAAAAATTGCAAAAATTAATTTATTAAATAAATTAATATAATTAATTAAAATATTGTTTTATATTTATTATTAATTATATAAAAGTTTTATTTTAGCTTAAAATATTATTTAATTTTTTTTTTATATGTAAATTTTTGTGTGAATATAATTTTATTTTAAAAATAAAATTAAATAAATTAATCGCAGTATTTAATTTTAATTATTTAAGAAATTAAGAATTAGAAATAAATTTTATAATAAACAAATTTTGTGCCAGCAGTTGCGGTTATACAAAATATTAAAATAATATTTTTTAGTAAATAATTAATTGATTTATATAATAAAATTAAAATATTACTTTTAAGGTGAAATTTTAAGTTATAAATATTTTATATATTAAATTATGAAGTTATTAAATTTAGATTTAAACTAGGATTAGATACCCTATTATTCTAAATGTAAATAAAATATACTAAGGTATTAATAGATATAATCTTTAAACTTAAAAAATTTGGCGGTATTTTAGTCTTTTTAGAGGAATCTGTTCTGTAATCGATAATCCACGATTTTATTTACTTAATTTAATTAATTTATATATCGTCGTTATAAGAAAATTTTATAAGAATTTATAATTTTCAATAATTTTATAAAAATATATATCAGATCAAGGTATAGTTTATAATTAAGAAGAAATGGATTACAATAAAAATATTTATATGGATAATTTATTTTAAATAAGTTTGAAAGTGGATTTATAAGTAATTAAATTAAATTAAATTTAATGATTATAGCTCTAAAATATGCACATATCGCCCGTCGCTTTCATTATAAAATGAAATAAGTCGTAACAAAGTAGATGTACTGGAAAGTGTATCTAGAATGACAAATTAAAGCTTAATAAATAAAGCATTTTATTTACATTAAAAAGAAGTCGTGTAAATCGATATAATTTGAATAAGTATAAAATTATTTAAAATTTAGTTTAAAAAGTTTAATAAAAATATTTTTAATTATTATGTTTTAGTAATTTATAATGAAAAAATTATTTTAATTATAGTATATTAGTATTGTAAAAGAATTTTGAAATAAATATAATTTATATAAAAGTATAATTAATTTTTAGTACCTTGTGTATCAGGGTTGATTAATTTAAAATTATTTATATTAATTTTCTCGAATTTAAAGGAGTTAATTAGTTATTTTAGTTATTGTAATAAAAATATTAATAATAATTAATTTGTAATGAAATGTTATTCGTCTTTAAAAATATCTAGTTTTTTTAGAAATAAATTAAATTTAGTTATTTTTTTTTATAATTTAATATTTATTTATTAAATTAAAATTAAATAATAATATTTAAAGGGATAAGCTTTTAAATAAATTTCAATAATAATTGTAAAAATTATAAAAATTATAAGTTTAGAATTAACTATTAATAAAAGTTTGTTATAAAAAATTTTATTTAAAATATAATTTTTAATTTATTTTGTTTATTTATAAAAATTATTTTTTTAATAATAAAAAATATGTAATAATGATTAAATTAGTAAATAAAAATTGTTTGAATAAATTTATTTGATAGTTAATTTTAAGGAATTCGGCAAAATTTTTATTCGCCTGTTTAATAAAAACATGTCTTTTTGAATATAATTTAAAGTCTAACCTGCCCAATGATGATTTTAATGGCTGCAGTAATTTGACTGTACAAAGGTAGCATAATCATTAGTTTTTTAATTGAAAGCTTGTATGAATGGTTGAACGAGATAAATACTGTCTCAAAATTAATTTAATTGAATTTAATTTTTAAGTTAAAAAGCTTAAATATTATTAAAAGACGAGAAGACCCTATAAAGCTTTATTTATATTTAGTATTATTTATTTTTAGAATTATTAAATTTATAATATTATAATAAATTTTATTGGGGTGATAAAAAAATTTAATAAACTTTTTTTAAAAATATATAAAAATTATTATATTAAATGATCCAAAATTTTTGATTAAAAGAATAAGTTACTTTAGGGATAACAGCGTAATTTTTTTAAAGAGTTCAAATCGAAAAAAAAGATTGCGACCTCGATGTTGGATTAAAGATTATTTTTGGTGTAGAAGTTAAAAATTTAAGTCTGTTCGACTTTTAAATCTTTACATGATCTGAGTTTAAACCGATGTAAGTCAGGTTGGTTTCTATCTTTAATAAAATATAATATTTTAGTACGAAAGGACCAAATATTAAATATAATATTTTTTTGTATGAATATTATTAATTTTATTATTTTGGCAGATTAGTGCAATGAATTTAGAATTCATAGATGTAATATTTTACAAATAATACTTGTTTTTGAATGAATATTTAATTAGTTTAATTTGTATATTAATTATAATTATTTGTGTATTAGTAAGAGTTGCATTTGTAACATTATTAGAACGAAAAGTATTAGGATATATTCAATTGCGTAAAGGTCCTAATAAAGTTGGTTTTGTTGGTTTACCTCAACCTTTTTGTGATGCAATTAAATTATTTACTAAAGAACAAATTTATCCTTTAATATCTAATTATTATATTTATTATTATTCTCCTATTATAAGATTATTTTTGGCTTTAATATTATGAATATCAATTCCAATATTATTAAATATATTTTCTTTTAATTTAAGAATTATTTATTTTTTATGTATTACTAGTTTAAGAGTTTATACAATTATAATTGCTGGTTGATCTTCAAATTCTAATTATTCATTATTAGGAGGATTACGAGCGATTGCTCAGACTATTTCTTATGAAGTTAGATTAGCATTAATTTTTATATCTTTTATAATGTTAATTATAAGTTATAGATTTATTGATTTTTATAAATATCAAAAATTTATTTGATTTATTTTTATAAATTTTCCATTAGCATTAATTTGATTTGTATCAAGATTAGCTGAAACTAATCGTACTCCTTTTGATTTTGCTGAAGGGGAATCTGAGTTAGTATCAGGGTTTAATATTGAATATGGAAGAGGAGGATTTGCTTTAATTTTTTTAGCAGAATATGCAAGAATTTTGTTTATAAGAATATTATTTTGTGTAATATTTTTAGGTTCTGATTTAATAAGATTATTATTTTATATTAAATTAGTTTTTTTAACATTTTTATTTATTTGAGTTCGAGGTACTTTACCTCGTTATCGATATGATAAATTAATAAATTTGGCTTGAAAAAGTTTTCTTCCTATTGCTTTAAATTATTTATTTTATTTTATTGGTATAAGAATATTTTTATATATTCTTATTATATAATGAAATATTTTTAGTAATAAATAAATTAATAGAAGATTATACTTCTTTATTTTGTTTTCAAAACAAATACTTATACAAGTTCATTAATTAATAAATTAAATTATCTCATAATTTTATAATTAATGGATTTATAATATAATATAAAAAATATAAAATTGTTAAAATTTGTCCAGTAATAATATAAGGATCTTCTACTGGTTTTGATCCAATTCAAGTTAATAAAATAACAATTGTTAAAAATATTCAAAATATAAAATTATTAATAGGATAAAATTGATTACTTTGAAATTTATTTAATCTATAAAATGGTATAATTATTAAAATTATAATAGATAATAATAATGCAATTACTCCACCTAATTTATTAGGAATTGATCGGAGAATTGCATAAGCAAATAAAAAATATCATTCAGGTTGAATATGAACTGGAGTAACTAATGGATTTGCTGGAATAAAATTATCAGGGTCTCCAAGTAAATAAGGATTAAATAATGTTAATAAAATTAATAAAATTAATATAATTAAAAATCCAAAAATATCTTTAAATGAAAAATAAGGATGAAATGGAATTTTATCAATATTACTATTTGTTCCTAAAGGATTATTAGAACCAGTTTGATGTAAATATAATAAATGAATTATTGTTATTGCTGCTACAATAAATGGTAAAATAAAGTGAAAAGTAAAAAATCGAGTTAATGTAGCATTATCAACAGCAAATCCTCCTCAAATTCATTGTACTAAATCAATTCCTAAATAAGGAATAGCAGACAATAAATTTGTAATTACTGTAGCTCCTCAAAAAGATATTTGTCCTCAAGGTAAAACATATCCTATAAAAGCAGTTGCTATTACTAAAAATAAAATAATTACTCCAACTATTCAAGTATGTATAAATTTATAAGATCCATAATATATACCTCGTCCAATATGTATGTAAATACAAATAAAAAAGAATGAAGCTCCATTAGCATGTATTGTTCGTAATAATCAACCATAATTTACATCACGACAAATATGGATAACTCTATTAAAAGCATTTTCAATATTTCCTGTATAATGTATAGCTAAAAATAAGCCTGTTAAGATTTGAATTATTAAACAAAGACCTAATAATGAACCAAAATTTCATCAAGATGAAATATTTGTAGGGCTAGGTAAATCAATTAAAGAATTATTAATAATTTTAAATAAAGGGTTATTTAATCGTAATGGTTTATTCATTAGTTTATTTGTCGTAAAGGTCCTATTTTTAAATTAGTAATTTTTACTACAGCAATTAATGTTAAAAATAAGTAATTTATTAATATAATTGTAATGAAATTATTAGGTTTATTATAAATTTTATTAATTGAAAAATTTTCGTTTATTAATAAATTTATATAATTATCAATATTTTTAAATGTGTATATTATACTTATTTTATCAATTATAATTAAAATTATTATTATTATTATAAATATTATTATTAATATTAATAATTTTTTAAAAGAAAATGAAAATATTTCATTTGATGCCAATCTAGTTATATAAATAAATAAGACTATTATTCCTCCTACTATAATTAAAAATAAAATATAAGAAAATCAATAAGAATATAAATAAAATCCTGTAATTAAAGAAATTATAATAGTTTGTATTAATAAAATTAATCCTATTGATATTGGATGTTTTATAAATAAAAAAGAAATTGAAATTATTATTCTAATTAAAATTAATGAATAAAAAATAATACAGAGAATAGTTTAAGAAAAATATTAATTTTGGAGATTAATGATAAAGAGTTTTCTTTTTTTCTGAAGTTTTAAAAGATTTATCTTATTTTTGATTTACAAGACCAATATTTTTATTTAAATTATTAAAACTAATTTTATTAATAAATTTAATTTTTCCTATTTTTATATATTTTATTGGAATTATTGTTTTTTCTTCTAAACGTAAACATTTATTATTAATATTATTAAGATTAGAATTTATTGTTTTATCTTTATATTATTTTTTAATAGTATATTTAAATATGTATAATTATGAATATTATTTTTCTTTAATATTTTTAGTATTTAGAGTTTGTGAAGGAGTTTTAGGACTATCAATTTTGGTTAGATTAATTCGAACTCATGGAAATGATTATTTTCAATTAATAAATATTATGCAATGTTAAAATTTATTTTTATAATAATTTTTATGATTCCATTAGTATTGAATAAAAAAAATTATTGAATTATACAATTTTTATTTTTTTTAATATCTTTTATTTTTATATTTATAGGAAGATTTAATTTTATATTTAAAAATATTAGATATTTTTTAGGATGTGATTTATTATCATTTGGGTTAATTTTATTAAGATTTTGAATTTGTAGTTTAATATTAATAGCAAGAGATTCAATTTATAAAACAAATTATTATTGTAATTTTTTTATATTTATTATTTTATTATTATTATTATTTTTAGTTTTAACTTTTAGTTCAATAAATTTATTTATATTTTATGTATTTTTTGAAATAAGATTGATTCCTACATTAATTTTAATTATAGGATGAGGGTATCAACCAGAACGTTTACAAGCAGGAATTTATTTATTATTTTATACTTTATTTGCTTCTTTACCTATATTAATAAGAATTTTTTATTATTATAAAAATTTTAATAGTTTAGATATATTTTTTATAATTTATAATATTAATAATTATCTAATTTATTTATTAATAATTTTTGCTTTTTTAGTAAAAATACCAATATATTTAGTTCATTTATGATTACCTAAAGCTCATGTTGAAGCACCAATTTCAGGTTCAATAATTTTAGCAGGAATTATATTAAAATTAGGAGGTTATGGTTTATTACGAGTTATAAATTTATTTTTATTTATTTCAAAAAATATTAATTTAATATTTATTGTATTATCTTTAGTTGGAGGTTTATTAGTAAGATTAATTTGTATTCGACAAACAGATATAAAAATATTAATTGCTTATTCATCAGTTGCTCATATAAGAATAGTTATTGGAGGATTATTTGTTTTAAATATGTGAGGATTTTGTGGTAGTTATATAATAATAATTGCACATGGGTTATGTTCATCTGGAATGTTTTGTTTAGCGAATATCAGTTATGAACGAATTAGTAGACGAAATTTATTTTTAAATAAAGGAATAATTAATATATTACCAAGATTAAGTTTATGATGGTTTTTATTAAGATCATCAAATATAGCAGCTCCTCCTTCATTAAATTTAATTGGAGAAATTAGTTTATTGAATAGAATAATTAGATGAAGATATTTATTAATAATTATTTTAATATTAATATCTTTTTTTAGTGCAGTTTATTCATTATATTTATATTCTTATAGTCAGCATGGTAAAATTTATTCTGGTTCATATTCTTATAATATAAATTATTTACGTGAATTTTTATTATTAATATTACATTGATTACCTTTAAATTTATTATTTATAAAAAGAGAATTATTATTTATAATTATATATTTAAGTAATTTAAAAAAAAATATTGATTTGTGGTATCAAAAATATATGTATATATCTTAAATTATTTCTATTTGTTATATTATATCTATTTTTTTAATAATTTTTAGCGTTTCAATATTTATATTTATAATATATATATTATTTATAGATTATTGTTTATTTATTGAATTAGAATTATTAAGAATTAACTCAAATTCAATTGTTATAACTTTATTAATTGATTGAATATCACTAATTTTTATGAGATTTGTAACTTTTATTTCTTCAATAGTAATTTATTATAGAAGGGAATATATAAGTGGTGATATTAATATTAATCGTTTTATTATATTAGTAATAATATTTGTTTTATCAATAATTTTATTAATTATTTCTCCTAATTTAATTTCAATTTTATTAGGTTGAGATGGATTAGGTTTAGTATCTTATTGTTTAGTAATTTATTATCAAAATGAAAAGTCTTATAATGCAGGAATATTAACTGCTTTGTCAAATCGAATTGGTGATGTTATATTATTAATAGCAATTGTTTGAATAATAAATTATGGGAGTTGAAATTATATTTTTTATTTAGATTGTATAAAAAATGATTTATTTATAAAAATTATTGGAGTTTTAGTAATTTTAGCTGCTATTACTAAAAGAGCTCAAATTCCATTTTCTTCTTGGTTACCTGCTGCTATAGCAGCTCCTACACCAGTTTCTTCTTTAGTTCATTCATCAACTTTAGTTACTGCTGGAGTTTATTTATTAATTCGATTTAGAAGTTGTTTATCAGAAGGTATATTAAAAGTATTATTATTAATTTCTGTTTTAACAATATTTATAGCAGGGTTAGGTGCTAATTTTGAGTATGATTTAAAAAAAATTATTGCATTATCAACATTAAGACAATTAGGTTTAATAATAAGAATTTTATGTTTAGGAAATTATTTTTTAGCTTTTTTTCATTTATTAACACATGCATTATTTAAAGCTTTATTATTTATATGTGCTGGTAACATTATTCATAGAGTAAATAATAATCAAGATATTCGTAATATAGGAAATTTATTAAAATTTATACCTTTAACTTGTTGTTATTTTAATATTGCAAATTTATCTTTATGTGGAATACCTTTTTTAGCTGGATTTTATTCTAAGGATTTAATTTTAGAATTTATATCTATAAATTATATTAATATTTTAATTTATTTATTATTTTTTGTTTCTACAGGATTTACGGTAAGTTATTCATTACGTTTAAGATATTATTCATTAATTAAATCATTTAATTTTTATAGTTTAAATTGTTTAAATGAGAAATCTTATATTATATTGAAAAGAATATTTTTATTAGTAATAATAGTTATTTTTGGTGGAAGAATATTATTGTGAATATTGATACCAAGACCTTTAATAATTTGTTTACCAATTTATATAAAATTAATAACTTTATTTGTATGTATTATAGGTGGTTGAATCGGTTATAGTTTATCTAAAATAGAAATTAATTGAATTTTATATTCATTAAAATATTATTATTATGTTTATTATTTTGGAAGAATATGATTTATGCCTAATATTTCTACATTTAGAATAAATTTTTATCCTTTAATTTTAAGAAAAATAATTTTTAAAAATATTGATCAAGGATGAAATGAATATTTTGGGGCTCAAGGAATTTATATATTTTTAAAAAAAAATACTTTATTGATTTCTTTTATTCAAAATAATAATTTAAAAATTTTTTTATTATTATTTATTATATTTATCATAATTTTATTTTTATTAATATTTTAACTTAAATAGCTTATAATGTAGAGTATAATATTGAAGATATTAGGGAAATTTATTTAATTTTTAAGTATTTATAAAATAAAATTATTTATTTTTACATTGAAAATGTAATGTTTTATTTTAAACTATATAAATAAGAAATATAAACGGAATTAAACCGCTAAAGAAAAAAGTTAGCAGCTTTTTCTTGATCTACATATTTCTTTAATTGGAATTAATATTCAATGAAATCATTAACAATGATTAGCCTCTATTTTGGCTTCAATTAAATTAAATAAGGATGATTTTACATCTAAGATTAGGTCGAAACTAATTACAAATTTTTGTTTCTTATTTTATTATATTAAGATAAATTGAAAAATTCAATAATTTTTGAATGCAAATCAAATGTTATAATTAACTATTATCCTAATTTATTCAATTTAAAGCTCCTTGATTTCATTCATGGTATAATCCAATTAAAAGAATTAGTAAAAAAAAAAATCTAGTTATCAATCAGGTATGAGCATTTGAAATATTTAAAATAGTAATTATTGGTATTAATAAAGTAATTTCTACATCAAAAATTAAAAAAATTACTGCAATTAGAAAAAAGTGTAATGAAAATGGGATTCGTGCTGATCTTTTTGGGTCAAATCCACATTCAAATGGAGAATTTTTTTCTCGATCTATAAAAGTTTTTTTTGATAAAATTCTTGCTAAAATTATTACAATAAATGAAATAATAAATAAAATTAATGAAAATATTATAATAATATAAATTATTTATACTAAATTATTTAGGCCTTTTGATTGGAAGTCAAATATACTTATATACTATATAAATTAACTACCTCATCAATAAATAGAGATATATAAAAATAATCATACTACATCAACAAAATGTCAGTATCATGCTGCAGCTTCGAAACCAAAATGATGGATAGAAGAAAAATGATTATAGTAATGTCGAATTAAACAAATTAATAAAAATGTTGTTCCAATAATTACATGTAATCCATGGAATCCTGTTGCTATAAAAAATGTTGATCCATAAATTGAGTCAGCAATAGTAAACGGAGATTCTATATATTCATATGCTTGTAGAATAGTAAAATAAATTCCTAAAATTACAGTAATTAATAATCCTTGAAAAGTTTGATTTCAATTATTTTCTATTAAACTGTGATGTGCTCATGTAATTGAAATTCCTGAAGATAATAAAATTAAAGTATTTAATAAAGGAATTTGTAATGGGTTAAAAGGTGAAATTCCTATAGGAGGCCATATTGCACCTAATTCAATATTTGGGGATAAACTTCTGTGGAAAAATCCTCAAAAAAATGAAATAAAAAAAAATACTTCTGATGTAATAAATAAAATTATACCTCATCGTAACCCAATAGTTACTGGAAAAGTATGTAATCCTTGAAATGTTCCTTCTCGTGTAATATCTCGTCATCATTGAAATATTGTTAATAAAGTAATTAGAGTTCCAATTATAAATAAATCAATAGAATATTGATGGAATCATTTTACTAATCCACTAACTGTAAATAAAGCACCTAAAGCTCCTGTTAAAGGTCATGGGCTATAATCAACTAAATGATATGGATGATTTGAGTGTGTTGTCATTAGTTAACTTCTCTTGAATATAAAGTTCTTAGTACAGAAAATACATATGATTGAATAATAGCTACAGCTGATTCTAATATTAGTAATAAAATTTGAACAAAAATTAAAATTCAAATAAAATAATTACTAATTAATGAACCTGTATTTCCTAATAATGTTAATAATAAATGACCTGCAATTATATTTGCTGCTAATCGTACTGCTAGAGTTCCTGGTCGAATTATATTACTAATTGTTTCAATACATACTATAAATGGTATTAAAATAGATGGTGTTCCTTGAGGAACTAAATGAGCAAATATATGTTGAGTATGATTTAATCATCCATAAATTATAAATCTAATTCATAATGGTAAAGCTAATCTTAAAGTAAATCTTAAATGACTTGTTCTTGTAAAAATATAAGGAAATAAACCTAAAAAATTATTAAATAAAATAAAACTAAATAGGGAAATAAAAATTAAAGTAGATCCATTAAATCCTCTTAATCCTAAAAGTGTTTTAAATTCTTTATGTAATGTATTAATAATATTAATTCAAATAATATTGTATCGTGAAGGAATAAATCAAAATATTATTGGAATTATAATTAATCCTAATAAAGTTCTTAATCAATTTAAAGAAAAATTTATTAAATTTGTAGTTGGATCAAATCTTCTAAATAAATTTGTTATCATTTTCAAAATATAGTTTTTTGTAAAAAGTTATTTTTTGTAAAATTTATATTTTTTTTTGTAAATATAAAATAATTTAATGAGTTAAATATAATAAAAATTATTGTAAAATATAAAAATAATATAATTCAGTTTATTGGTGCTATTTGTGGAATTAAAGAATATTAATAATTTAATAATTTTAATTTGACAAATTAATGTTATTTATTTAACTAATTCTTTTATAAAATTAGGTATTTCATTAGAAGTATTCGTTAATATACTATAATATGGTTTAAGAGACCAGTACTTACTTTCAGTCATCTAATGAATTTATTGATGTAATTCAATTTGTAAAATATTTAGCAGAAATTCTTTCAATAACAATAGGTATAAATCTATGATTTGCACCACAAATTTCTGAACATTGTCCATAATATAATCCTGGTCGGTTTATAAAAAAATTAGTTTGGTTTAATCGTCCAGGAGTGGCATCAATTTTAACTCCTAATCTTGGAACTGTTCATGAATGTAATACATCTGCTGCAGTTACTAAAATACGAATTTGTGAGTTATAAGGTAAAATTACTCGATTATCGACATCTAATAAACGAAAATCATTATTTTTTAATTCATTAGAAGGAATTATATATGAATCAAATTCAATTTTATTAAAATCAGAATATTCATAACTTCAATATCATTGATGACCAATTGTTTTAAGTGTAATTAGAGGATTATTAATTTCATCTAATAAATATAATAAACGTAAAGAAGGAAAAGCTACAAATATTAAAATAATAGCTGGTAAAATTGTTCAAATAATTTCAATTGTTTGACCTTCTAGTAAAAAACGATTATTATATTTATTGAAAAATAAAGTTATTATTAAATAACCTACTAAGGTTGTAATTATAATTAGAATTATTAATGAATGATCATGAAAAAAAGTTAATTGTTCTATAATAGGAGAATTACTATTTTGTAAATTTAAATTAGATCATGTAGCTATTTCTAAAAAAAGTTTAAACTTTATATATGAAGCTTAAATTCATTGCACTAATCTGCCATATTAGAAATTATTTAATATAGGTAATTCGGAATAACTATGTTCAGTAGGTGGTAATTGTTGAAATCATTCGATTGAAGTTGATATATGATTTGAGAATAATGGAGTTCGTTGAGAAATTATTCTTTCTCAAATAATAAATAAAAAAAATAATACAGCAACTGTAGAAATTCTTGAACCAATTGATGAAATAATATTTCAAGAAGTATAAGCATCTGGATAATCTGAATATCGTCGTGGTATTCCGGCTAATCCTAAGAAATGTTGTGGAAAAAAGGTTATATTTACTCCAATAAATATTATTAAAAATTGAATTTTTAATCATTTATCATTTATAGTTAAACCAGTAAATAAAGGATATCATTGAATAAATCCTCCTATAATAGCAAATACTGCCCCTATAGATAAAACATAATGAAAATGAGCTACTACATAATATGTATCATGTAAAATAATATCAATTGAAGAATTAGCTAAAACTACACCTGTTAAACCTCCAACTGTGAATAAAAATACAAATCCTAAAGCTCATAATAATGAAGGTGAATAAGTAAATTGAGATCCATGTAAAGTAGCTAATCAACTAAAAATTTTAATACCTGTTGGAACAGCAATAATTATAGTAGCTGATGTGAAATAAGCACGTGTATCTACATCTATTCCAACTGTAAATATATGATGTGCTCATACAATAAATCCTAATAATCCAATGGCTAATATTGCATAAATTATACCTAATAATCCAAATGTTTCTTTTTTTCCTCTTTCTTGAGAAATAATATGAGAAATTATTCCAAATCCTGGTAAAATTAAAATATATACTTCTGGATGTCCAAAAAATCAAAATAAATGTTGATATAAAATAGGATCTCCTCCTCCTGCTGGGTCAAAAAATGAAGTATTTAAATTTCGATCAGTTAATAATATAGTAATAGCTCCTGCTAATACAGGTAAAGATAACAGTAATAAAACAGCAGTAATTACTACAGATCAAACAAATAAAGGTATTCGATCAAATGTTATTCCAATTGATCGTATATTAATTACAGTAGTAATAAAATTTACTGCACCTAAAATTGATGAAATTCCTGCTAAATGTAGACTAAAAATAGCTAAATCAACTGATGCTCCATTATGAGCAATTACAGAAGCTAATGGAGGATAAACTGTTCAACCTGTTCCAGCTCCATTTTCTACTATTCTTCTTATTAATAATAGTGTTAATGATGGTGGTAATAATCAAAATCTTATATTATTTATTCGAGGAAAAGCTATATCTGGAGCCCCTAATATTAAAGGAACTAATCAGTTTCCAAATCCTCCAATAACAATAGGTATTACTATAAAAAAAATTATTACAAAAGCATGAGCAGTTACAATAACATTATAAATTTGATCATTTCCAATTAATGAACCTGGATTTCCTAATTCTGCTCGAATTAATAAACTTAATGATGTACCTACTATTCCTGATCAAGCACCAAAAATAAAATATAAAGTTCCAATATCTTTATGATTTGTTGAAAATAATCATTTTTGCGGTAAAATGGCTGAAATTTAGGCAATAAACTGTAAATTTATTTATGAAATTATAAATTTCTTTTACCAAATTGGTTTTATATTCAAAAATGATTTTAAATTGCAAATTTAAAGGTAGAATTTAATCTTAAAACCTATAAGGCTTAAAGACCTTAACTTTATTTACAGCTTTGAAGGCTGTTAGTTTGTTTTAACTTAAATCCTTTTAATAAAAATTAAAAATTATTGTACAAAGAATTAATCTATTAATAGAAATAAATATTATTATAAAAATAAAAAATTTATTTAATATATTTTTTTTTATTAAAATATTTCAATTATTTTCTTGGTAATTTAATAAAATTCTTGAAAATGTTAGTCGAATATAATAAAATAAAGTGATTAAAGTTGTTATTAATATTAAGAATAAAATTATATATATTTTTATATTTAAAAAATATTGAATAACAATTCATTTAGAAAAAAATCCTAAAAACGGAGGTAATCCTCCTAAAGAAAATAAATTTAAAATAAAAAAAAATTTAATATAAATATGTTGGTTTATTATTATATATATTTGTTTAATATAATTAATATTTAATTTATTTAGAAATATCATTATTGAAATTGAAATAATAGAATAAATTAAAAAATAAATTATTCATATAGTTTCTCTAATTATTAGTGAACTAATTATTCATCCAATATGATTAATTGAAGAGTATGCAATAATTTTTTTTAAATTAATTTGGTTTAAACCTCCAATTCTTCCAATAATTACTGATATAATAATAATAATATATAAAAATGATTGAATCGTATATGACAATAATAATATAGGTGCAATTTTTTGTCATGTTAATAAAATAATACAATTATTTCAATTTAAATTATTTATTACTTCTGGAAATCAAAAATGGAATGGGGCGCTTCCTATTTTTAATAAAAGTGAAGAATTAATTAAAATAATTGATATTTTATTAATAGAAAAGATTTCTCTTGAAAGATTATTTATTAATATAGATAAAATAATTGAAAATAAAAAAATGGTTGAAGCAATTGTTTGAATTAAAAAATATTTTATTGAAGTTTCAGTAAATAATTTATTATTAGAATTATTGATTAATGGAATAAATGAAAGTAAATTAATTTCTAATCCTATTCAAGATCTTAACCAAGAATATGAAGAAATTGAAATGAGTGTTCCTATAATTAAAGTAGATATAAAAATTCATTTATAAAAATTATTCAATAAAAAGAAAAGGATTATAACCTTTATAAATAGGGTATGAACCTATTAGCTTAAATTTAGCTTATCTTTTTATACATTTTAGTATATGACGTATAAAAGTTTTTGATACTTTAGGAAATAGTTTAATTCTATTAAATGTAATGAAGGTAGAAATCTACATAATTTATTCTATCAAAATAACCCTTTATTCAGGCACTTCATT